GAATCTCTCGGGGAAGAATAAAAAAATTACCTCGATTCAAAATCATAACCGAAACCGATAGAAAAAATAATATAGGAGGATCCTGGATAAACAAGATTCATGGTCTACTTCTGAAAATTAATTTTCACAAATTTGAGCAAACAATAGAAAATTTTAATAGAAAATCTTTGTCAATAGAGAAAAAACTTTCTTTTTTTTCAGAACCCCACCAAGAAGAAAAAATTCATTCACATTCAGAAGAAGAAATAAAAATTTTTAAATTTTTATTTGATATCGTTAGAACTGATAGTAACGACCAAACGCTTATAAAAAATTTTATTAATTTCCATGAAATCCATAAAAAAGTTCCTCGATGGTCATACAAATTAATAAGTGAGTTGGAAGAATTGGAAGGCGAAAATGAAGAAAATGTACCAATGGAGCCTGGAATTCGGTCAAGAAAAGCAAAACGTGTAGTGGTTTTTACTGATAAAGAGCCACATGACGAGATTTATACTAATCTCAAAGATAATAAAAATTCTGATCAAAAAGATGAACTGGCTTTGATCCGTTATTCACAACAATCTGATTTTCGTCGAGAGATAATTAAAGGATCCATGCGTTCCCAAAGGCGTAAAACAGTTATTTGGCAATTTTTTCAAGCAAAAGTACATTCCCCCTTTTTTTTTGATCGAATAGATAAACTTTTTTTTTTTTCATTTGATATATGGGAGCTCAATAATTTTTTTTTTAAAAATGTCATGTGGAAAACGAACAAAAAAATTTTTGATCAAAAAAAAGAAGAACAATTAAAAATAGAAGAAAAAAAACGGATAGAAATTGCAGAAACCTGGGATACCTTCCTACTTGCTCAAATAATAAGAGGTTCTCTCTTAGTAACTCAATCGATTCTTAGAAAATATATTATATTACCTTTATTGATAATAATTAAAAATAGCGCCCGTATGTTATTATTTCAATTTCCCGAGTGGTCCGAGGATTTAAAGGATTGGAAACGTGAAATGCATGTTAAATGCACTTATAATGGGGTTCAACTATCCGAAACAGAATTTCCAAGAAACTGGTTAACGGATGGTATTCAGATAAAAATCCTATTTCCTTTTTATCTTAAACCTTGGCATAAATCTAAATTTAAAGCATCTCAGAAGGCTCGTCTAAAAAAAACAAAAGACAAAGGAGAAAAAAATGATTTTTGTTTCTTAACAGTTTGGGGAATGGAAACCGAACTACCGTTTGGTTCTGCCCAAAGAAAGCCTTCTTTTTTTGAACCTATTTCTAAAGAATTAAAAAAAAGAATCAAAAAATTCAAAACGAAGTCTTTGGTTGTTTTAAGGATTTTCAAAGAAAGAGCAACAATTTTCCTAAAAGTCGCAAAAGAAATTAAAAAATGGATTCTCAAAAATTTTATTTTTATAAAAGGAAAGATAAAAGACCTTTCAAAACGAAATCTAATTTCATTATTTGGCCCGAGAGAAATATATGAATTAAATGAAACTAAAAAAGATTCAATAATAAGTAATCAGATGATTCATGAACTATCTGTTCAAAATAAATCCACGGGGTGGGCAAATGCTTCACTTAGCGAAAACAAAATAAAAAATTTGATTGATAGAATAAAGACAATCAGAAATCAAATAGAAGAAATTTCCAAAGAAAAACAAAACTTAACTAATAGTTGTACCAAACTGCGTTATGATTCTAAAATAATTGAGTCATCAAAAAAAATTTGGCAGACATTCAAAAGAAAAAATACCCGATTAATTCGTAAATCCATTTTTTTTTTTAAATTTTGCATCGAACAACTATCTATAGCTATTTTTCTAGGTATCATTAATATTCCAAGAATTACTACACAACTTTTTTTTGAATCAACAAAAACAATTCTTGATAAATATATTTACAAGAATAAAGAAAATGGAGAAAAAAAAAAAAATACTATTTATTTTATTTCGACTATAAAAAATTTAATATCCAATAAACAAAAGATGAGTTATGACCTATGCTCTTTATCACAAGCATATGTATTTTACAAATTATCACAAATAAAAGTTAGTAACTTTTCTAAATTAAAGGCTGTTCTTGAATATAACATATGCATAACATCCTTTTTTGTTAAGAATAAAATAAAGATTTTTTTTCAAGAACAAGGAATCTTTCATTATGAATTGAAAAATAAAACCATTTTTAATTCCGAAGTAAATCAATGGAAAAACTGGTTACGAAGTCATTATCAATACAATTTACCCCAGATTGCATGGGCTAGATTAGTAACCCAAAATTGGAAAAAGAAAAAAAAAAAAGATTCTCTAGTTCTAAACCCAAGTTTAACCAAAGAGGATTCATATGAAAAAAAGAAATTTGATAATTACAAAAAACAAAATTTTTTTGAGGCCGACTCATTATTAAATCCAAAACATAATTTAAAAAAAGATTATATATATAATCTTTTTTGCTATAAATCTATTCATTCTACAGAAAAAAATTTTGACATGTCTATAGGGATTGCCTTAGATAATTGTTTAGTCTCTTCTTGTTTAGAAAAATATAATATTCGGGGTATGGGGAAAATTCGGTATAGAAAATATTTGGATTGGAGAATTCTTAACTTCGGGTTTACAAAAAAAGTAAATATTGCGCCCTGGGTTGATACTAAGAGTAAAAAAAAATATATTAATACTAAAGTTCAGAATTATCCAAAAATTGATAAAAAAAAAAAGACGGATCTTTCTAATCAAAAAAGAAACTTTTTTGATTGGATGGGAATGAATGAAGAAATATTAAATCGTCGTATAACAAATTTTGAAATTTTTTTCTTTCCGGAATTTTTCTTATTTTCTAGTACATATAAAATGAAACCGTGGGTCATACCAATCAAATTACTTCTTTTAAATTTTAATGAAAACTTAAATGTTAATAAAAAGATCACTCGTAATAAAAAGATCACTCGTAATAAAAAGATCACTCGAAAGAAAAAAGGTTTTATACCATCAAATGAAAAAAAATCCCCGCGAGTTTATAATCTGAATAAGGAAGAAAAAGAATCGGCCGGTGAATTAGAGCTTGAATCAGATAAAGAAAAAAAAAGAAATCCCGAATCAGCTCTATTAAACCAAGAAAAAAATATTGAAGAAAATTTTGCAGAATCAACGATAAAAAAACGTAAAAATAAAAAACAATATAAAAGCAATACAGAAGCGGAACTTGATTTATTTCTCACAAGATATTCGCGTTTTCAATTGCGATGGAATGGTTTTTTTAATCAAAAAATTCTCAATAATGTAAAAGTATACTGTCTCTTGGTTAGACTAAACAATCCAAACGAAATAGCGATATCGTCTATTGAAAGAGGAGAGATGCGCCTAGACATTCTAATGATGGAGAAAAATTTCACTTTTGCAAAATTAATGAAAAAAGGAATATTGATTATTGAACCTGTCCGTTTGTCTGTACAAAACGACGGACAACTTATTATATACAGAACCATAGGTATTTCATTGGTTCATAAAAAAAAACAAAAAATAAGTAAAAGATACAAAAAAAAAAGCTATATTGATAAAAAAAAAATTGAAAAATCCATTACAAAATATCAAAACAAAACTGTAAATAGAAAAAAAACTAATTATGATTTCTTTGTCCCTGAAAATATTCTATCCCCTAAACGACGTAGAGAATTTCGAATTCTAATTTGTTTCAACTTAAAAAAAAAAACTGCGAGGGATAGAAATTCAAGATTTAATAAGAATATTCAAAACTTGACCACAGTTTTGCATAACAAGAAAGATCTTGATAAGGATAAAAAAAACCTAATTAATTTAAAATCCTTTCTTTGGCCCAATTTTAGATTAGAAGATTTAGCTTGTATGAATCGCTATTGGTTTAATACTACTAACGGAAATCGTTTCAGTATGATAAGAATACGCATGTATACGCGATTTCCGATTCATTAATGATAGAGACTTTTTACTATATATAATAAGTTACGGTATCTAAAAACAACTATATGCACAAATAGGAGGGATTCTTTTAAATTCCATCTTTATACATGAGATTAATTTAATTAATAACATAGATACCAATTAGAGCGGATCCATAAAAAAATTAATAGAATCCTCCTTTTTGAGATCTAAATTTAGATTTTTTTATAATTATAATATAAAATGAAGAATTAAGAAGTTGATAATTAAATTCAGATCCTTGTACAAAAAAACTACCATTATTATTACTGATCAGTAAAATTCATATCTTTCAATTCATATTAAAAGGGGAAGGATTTCTTTTTATGATAAAAAATACATTCATTTCATTTGAAGAACAAAAAGAAGAAAGCAGGGGATCCGTTGAATTTCAAGTATTTAGTTTCACTAATAAGATACGAAGACTTACTGCACATTTGGAATTGCACAGAAAAGATTATTTATCTCAGAGGGGTCTACGAAAAATTCTGGGAAAACGTCAACGACTGCTGGCTTATTTGTCAAAAAAAAATAGAGTACGTTATAAAGAATTAATTAATCAGTTGAATATTCGGGAATTAAAAACTCGTTAAATTCCAAAATTGTGAATTAGTGAATTTTTTAGATCTTCAATTTTTTGAAAAACTTCTTTATTCAGCAATCTAATTCATGCCAGAACGAATCAAGGAAAAACTTATGAAGAGACCAGTTACAGGAAAAGATCTTATGATAGTCAATATGGGACCTCACCACCCATCCATGCATGGTGTTCTTCGCTTAATTGTTACTCTAGATGGTGAGGATGTTGTTGACTGTGAACCCATATTAGGTTATTTACACAGAGGAATGGAAAAAATTGCAGAAAACCGAGCAATTATACAATATTTACCTTATGTAACGCGATGGGATTATTTAGCTACTATGTTTACAGAAGCAATAACAGTAAATGGACCAGAACAATTGGGAAATATTCAAGTTCCTAAAAGGGCCAGCTATATCAGAGTAATTATGCTGGAATTGAGTCGTATAGCTTCTCATCTGTTATGGCTCGGCCCTTTTATGGCAGATATTGGTGCACAGACTCCCTTTTTCTATATTTTCAGAGAACGAGAATTTGTATATGATCTATTCGAAGCTGCCACCGGTATGAGAATGATGCATAATTTTTTTCGTATTGGAGGAATAGCGGCCGATTTACCTTATGGTTGGATAGATAAATGCTTGGATTTTTGTGATTATTTTTTAACAGAGGTTGTTGAATATCAAAAACTCATTACACGAAATCCTATTTTTTTAGAACGGGTTGAAGGAGTTGGGATTGTTGGTGGGGAAGAAGCAATAAATTGGGGTTTATCCGGACCAATGCTACGCGCATCCGGAATACCATGGGATCTTCGTAAAGTTGATCGTTATGAGTCTTACGATGAATTTGAATGGGAAATTCAGTGGCAAAAACAAGGAGATTCATTAGCTCGTTATTTAGTACGACTTAGCGAAATGACAGAATCCATAAAAATTATTCAACAGGCTCTGGAAGGACTTCCAGGGGGTCCCTATGAAAATTTAGAAAGCAGGGGCTTTGATAGAAAAAGGAATCCAGAATGGAATGATTTTGAATATCGATTCATTAGTAAAAAACCTTCTCCTACTTTTGAATTATCGAAACAAGAACTTTATGTAAGAGTTGAAGCTCCAAAAGGGGAGTTGGGAATTTTTCTCATAGGAGATCAAAGCGGTTTTCCTTGGAGATGGAAAATCCGACCACCGGGTTTTATTAATTTGCAAATTCTTCCTGAACTAGTTAAAAGAATGAAATTGGCTGATATTATGACGATACTCGGTAGCATAGATATAATTATGGGAGAAGTTGATCGTTAAAATGATAATTTATGCAACAGCAGTCCAAACTATAAATTCTTTTGTTAAATTGGAATCTTTAAAAGAGGTCTATGGACTCATATGGATATTTGTCCCTATATTTTCTCTTATATTGGGAATCATAACAGGTGTACTAGTAATTGTGTGGTTAGAAAGAGAAATATCTGCAGGGATACAACAACGTATTGGACCTGAATACGCAGGCCCGTTGGGAATTCTTCAAGCTCTAGCCGATGGGACAAAACTACTTTTCAAAGAAAATCTTCGTCCATCTAGAGGAAATACTCCTTTATTTAGTATTGGACCATCTATAGCAGTTATCTCAATTTTACTAAGTTACTCAGTAATTCCCTTTAGTAATCACCTTGTTTTAGCGGATCTCAATATTGGTATTTTTTTATGGATTGCCATCTCAAGTATTGCTCCTATTGGACTTCTTATGTCAGGATATGGATCAAATAATAAATATTCTTTTTTAGGTGGTCTGCGAGCTGCTGCCCAATCGATTAGTTATGAAATACCATTAACTCTATGTGTTTTATCAATATCTCTACGTGCGATTCGTTGAAACATAAACGTTTATTTTTACTATTCCGTTTCTTCTAGACGAATAAGTTAAACAACGGAATAGATATATTTATCTTTCGAATTAATCTTAATAAAAGGAATTTGATAGTTATATATGAGTGAAAAAAAACTGCTCAGAAATTTGCAGTAAAAAGAAAAATTGAGTCTCATTTCCTATGTACAAAGGTTAAACGAAAATAAACATAAGTGTAAGAATCACTTTACCCCAAGGTTGGTTGATTAGTCATCCTGGCTTGAAGCGGGTTAAATATATTAACCGGACGACGTTTTCACTATCAGTTATATAGATTAACATACATATATATTACAAAGTGAGCGGCAATTAGGTAAAAGTTAGTGGGTGGTTAGAAACACCAAAATACACAAAGAATTTGTAATAGAGATTAACCAAATTGAAAAGGATATTTATGCATAACATAAGATAAAAAAAAGAAGGTTAATTGGGGCTTGAAATTAGTAGAAATGATCAGACAGTACTCCCCAAGATTCCGATTCAGAGTATGCTCCTATCCACCGACAAATGTAATGACTATCAGAAACGAAATAATCCTTTATTTTTTATAAGTCCACCAACTTTTTTCTAAAAAAGAAAGAAGAATAGGAACGAAACAAGGATATTTTTTTCATATATTTCGAAAATAAAATCGAATTTCTGTTATGAATAATAAACTACTAGGAGGTCTAATTATTTTTCGTAATCGAAAACCACGATGGGCTGAAATACTTTTTTTTATTTTTACAAGGAGTATTTTATTAAAGAGTTAAGTTATTACTCAACAAATAGAAATTCAAATTTGTAAAGGATGAGATGAATTCCGAAGCGCTTTTTTGATTCTTAGAATTTGAGCAGACAGAATTCCATTGGTATAATTCGGGACCCCAGATATATTTAATCCGTTTTAGAACACATCATATCCATCTAAATGAGACTATAATCTGGTCCTTAGATTTATTTACGGCCCCCGAGGAGCCGTATGAGGCGAAGACCTCATGTACGGTTCTGTAATAGCGGTGAAAATAGTAATGTTATCGCCGACTAGGATTATCTAACAGTTTAAGTACAGTTGATATAGTTGAGGCACAATCAAAATATGGTTTTTGGGGATGGAATTTGTGGCGTCAACCTATAGGTTTTATCATTTTTCTAATTTCTTCCCTAGCAGAATGCGAGAGGTTACCGTTTGATTTACCAGAAGCGGAAGAAGAATTAATAGCAGGTTATCAAACTGAATATTCAGGTATCAAATTTGGTTTATTTTACGTTGCTTCTTATCTAAATCTATTAATTTCCTCATTATTTGTAACAGTTCTATATTTAGGCGGTTGGAATATTTCTATTCCGTATATATCTATTCTGGAACTATTTCAAAGGGATCAAATATTTGGAACAACAATTGGTATCTTTATTACATTAGCTAAAACTTATTTGTTCTTGTTCATTTCTATCGCAACAAGATGGACTTTACCTAGGCTAAGAATGGATCAACTATTAAATCTTGGATGGAAATTTCTTTTACCTATTTCCCTTGGTAATCTATTATTAACAACTTCTTTCCAACTCTTTTCGCTCTAAATTGAAAACGAATCCAATATATTCATTATTTTTTTAAACAAGAGAAAGAAACAAAGATAAAATTATTCAGAGATAATTACAATATGCTTCCTATGATAACCGGGTTCATGAATTATGGTCAACAAACCCTACGAGCTGCAAGGTATATTGGTCAAGGTTTCATGATTACCTTATCCCACACAAATCGTTTACCTGTAACTATTCAATATCCCTATGAAAAATTAATAACATCAGAACGTTTCCGCGGTCGAATCCATTTTGAATTTGATAAATGCATTGCTTGTGAAGTATGTGTTCGAGTATGTCCTATAGATTTGCCTGTTGTTGATTGGAAATTGGAAACTAATATTCGAAAAAAACGATTGCTTAATTACAGTATTGATTTTGGAATTTGTATATTTTGTGGTAATTGTGTTGAGTATTGTCCAACAAATTGTTTGTCAATGACTGAAGAATATGAATTTTCCACTTATGATCGTCACGAATTGAATTATAATCAAATAGCTTTGGGCCGTTTACCAATGTCAGTAATTGACGATTACACTATTCGAACAATTTTGAATTCACCTCAAACAAAAAATGGGGTAAACCCTTTAATTTGATTAAAAAATGAATTCAAAATTGTTGAATTATATAAAGAATATAATTAAAAACTTGTATTATATTTATATACTAATATTAAGTATTAAGGCGCATTCTTTTAATATAATATATTCGTAATTACTTTCTTGAAATAGATAGGTTGAAAATACATTTTAGAATAAAAAAGAGAAACTGTCTAATAATTGTATCTACATCAATTCATATCCATTAGATTCTAATTTCACTCTATTAAAAACATATTAAAAAAAATTTCCTGGTTAAATTAATAAGGTCATGAAAAGGATTTCGATTTTTTTCTTATTTTAATAATATAATGGATTTGCCTGGACCAATACATGATTTTCTTTTAGTTTTTCTGGGATCCGGTCTTCTAGTAGGAGGTCTGGGAGTGGTATTACTTCCCAACCCAATATTTTCAGCCTTTTCCTTAGGATTTGTTCTTGTTTGTATATCTTTATTGTATATTCTATCAAATTCCCATTTTGTAGCTGCTGCACAACTCCTTATTTATGTGGGGGCCATAAATGTTTTAATCATATTTGCTGTGATGTTCATGAATGATTCAGAATATTCCACCGATTTCAATCTGTGGACCGTTGGGAATGGGATTACTTCGTTGGTTTGTACAACTATTCTTTTTTTATTAATGTCTACTATTCTCGATACGTCATGGTACGGGGTTATTTGGACTACAAAATTAAACCAGATTCTAGAGCAAGATTTAATAAGTAATAGTCAACAAATAGGAATTCATTTATCAACAGATTTTTTTCTGCCATTTGAACTCATTTCAATAATTCTTTTAGTTGCTTTGATAGGTGCAATTTCTGTGGCTCGTCAATAAAAAATAATTAGTAAAGACCAAAGAAAACTTTGTGTATGTTATGATTTTTTCCGTTCATTAAATTAAATTTGATTGAATACTATTTCATATTTTAAGAATCAATTTTTATATTTGATATATATTTAAAAAATTTTTTACCTAATATTGTTTTTATTCGTACTTTTTTGTTATATTCTAGTTGATGGAATCCGGTGAATTATTTTTCATATTGAAATGAATCAAAATTGATAAGGAGTTGCTGAATGATACTCGAACATGTACTTGTTTTGAGTGCCTATTTATTTTTGATTGGTCTTTATGGATTGATCACGAGTCGAAATATGGTTAGGGCTCTTATGTGTCTTGAACTTATACTCAATGCAGTTAATATGAATTTCGTAACATTTTCTGATTTTTTTGATAATTCCCAACTAAAAGGGGATATTTTCTGCATTTTTGTTATAGCAATTGCAGCCGCTGAAGCAGCTATTGGATTAGCTATAGTCTCGTCAATTTATCGTAACAGAAAATCAACTCGCATAAACCAATCGACCTTATTAAATAAGTAACATAAAAAAAATTAGAGATTGAAATTTGCATATATTATAGGTTATGACCTACTAGATTATATTTGTAAAAATTTAAGAAATCAAAGTATTTTAGCCCCATTTTTTATCAATTGAGCCAGAATTCATTACAAAAATTCTATTAAAGGAAATCATTGCTTCATCTAGTATTTTAATATATCATTCAGTTAGAAGTTTACTAGATTGAAAATTTATGACATTCAAAAAACTATCGATCCTATGTCACATTCAGTAAAAATTTATGATACCTGTATAGGATGTACTCAATGTGTCCGAGCATGCCCTACAGACGTATTAGAAATGATACCTTGGGATGGATGTAAAGCTAAGCAAATAGCTTCCGCTCCAAGAACCGAGGACTGTGTTGGTTGTAAGAGATGTGAATCCGCCTGTCCAACGGATTTTTTGAGCGTTCGAGTTTATTTATGGCATGAAACAACTCGAAGTATGGGTCTAGCTTATTGATACGTTACCGAAAACCTCATTTGAATAAATTTGGAATACATTTTTTTTTATTGACAAGTACTCGTACTCAAAAAAGTTAAATTATATTTTTTATTTATATATTTTTTTTGAGTACGCGTTCTTTGGACCTGGTGTATCTTGTCTTTACCACGAATGATTTTCCTTGGTTAACAATAATTGTTGTTTTTCCAATATCTGCTGGTTCATTAATGTTATTTCTCCCGCATAGGGGAAATAAAGTCAATAAATGGTATACTATATGCATTTGTATCTTAGAACTTCTTCTAACGACCTATGCTTTTTGTTATAATTTTAAAATGGACGATCCATTAATTCAACTGTCCGAAGATTATAAATGGATCAATTTTTTTGATTTTTACTGGAGAATGGGAATAGATGGACTTTCTATAGGAACGATTTTACTGACGGGATTTATTACTACTTTAGCCACTTTAGCGGCTTTTCCAGTTACTCGGGATTCCCGATTATTTCATTTCCTGATGTTAGCAATGTACAGCGGTCAAATAGGATCATTTTCTTCTCGGGATCTTCTACTTTTTTTCATCATGTGGGAATTAGAATTAATTCCCGTTTATCTACTTTTATCCATGTGGGGTGGAAAGAAACGTCTCTATTCAGCTACAAAATTTATTTTGTACACGGCAGGAAGTTCTATTTTTTTATTAATAGGAGTTTTAGGTATAAGTTTATATGGTTCGAACGAACCAACATTAAATTTAGAACTTTTAGCTAATCAATCCTATCCTGTTACACTCGAAATACTATTTTATATTGGATTTCTTATTGCTTTTGCCGTCAAATCACCGATTATCCCTTTACATACTTGGTTACCTGACACCCACGGCGAGGCACATTACAGTACCTGTATGCTTCTCGCTGGAATCTTATTAAAAATGGGAGCATATGGGTTGGTTCGAATCAATATGGAATTATTACCCCATGCTCATTCTATGTTTTCTCCTTGGTTGATGGTAGTCGGTACAATCCAAATAATTTATGCAGCTTCAACATCTCTTGGTCAACGTAATTTAAAAAAGAGAATAGCCTATTCTTCTGTATCTCATATGGGTTTTATAATTATAGGTATTAGTTCTATCACGGATCCTGGACTTAATGGAGCTATTTTACAAATAATTTCTCATGGGTTTATTGGCGCTGCACTTTTTTTCTTGGCAGGAACGAGTTATGATAGAATTAGGCTTGTTTATCTTGATCAAATGGGTGGAATGGCTATCTCCATTCCAAAAATATTTACAATGTTCACTATCTTATCGATGGCTTCCCTTGCATTGCCGGGCATGAGTGGTTTTATTGCAGAATTAATTGTTTTTTTTGGAATAATTACCAGCCAAAAATATTTCTTAATTTCCAAAATTTTAATTATTTTTGTAATGGCAATTGGGATGATATTAACTCCTATATATTTATTATCTATGTCACGCCAAATGTTCTATGGATACAAGTTAATTAATGTCAAAAACTTTTCTTTTTTTGATTCTGGACCCCGAGAGTTATTTCTTTCAATCTCTATTCTTCTGCCCATAATAGGTATTGGGATTTATCCTGATTTTGTGCTCTCATTAGCAAGTGACAAGGTCGAATCCATTTTATCTAATTATTTTTATGGATAGTTTTCAGGAAATAAAAAAAAGCATTAAAGTGAATTGTAATCAGAAGTCTTTGGTCTTTGTATTGTGAGAACCTTTTGAATCATTGTACTACTTGATTCAAAAGGTTCTTGATAATTTACTACTAAAACTAAATTAGATTTCTTAACTTATACGAAGTTAGAGTTAGATATAAATGCTATTTTTTTATTTAGATTTGGATTCCTTTTTGTTTGGTACTTTAATTCGATGTAAAGGAACCATAACTATGTAAACCTATTCCTAAAAGATTGACGCCAAAATAGCATATCCAAATTAAAAGAAAACCTATCGAAGCCACAAGGGCAGAATTTATACCCCTACCATTCCTATTCGTTTTAATATGTAAATAAATTGCGAATACAGTCCAAGTAATAAATGCCCAAGTTTCTTTTGGGTCCCAGTTCCAATATGAACCCCATGTCTCATTAGCCCAGACAGCTCCTGAAAGAATGCCGACGGTTAAAAAGATAAATCCAAGACTAATAATACGAAAACTCCAAAAATCTAATTGTTGAATCAGTTGATACCTATAATAATTTCTAGAAAAACTAAAATTAATGTTTTGTTGTAGTAAAATAGAATTTCTTTCATTTATGTAGTAAAGTACATCAAAAGAAAAAAATTCATTTAATAAAAAATTTTTTTTTATATTCTTTTTCCAAAAAGAAAAAGTAGGTCCGACTTTGCGAAATGTAATCACTAGAAGAGCTATTGATAATAATGATCCGCATAACAGAGCGCCATAGCCTAATATCATCATACTTACGTGCATCATTAACCACTGGGACTGGAGAGCTGGTACTAATATTGCAGACTGAGGCATTTTGTTTAAAAGACCTGAAGTAGCAAAACCCTGAATAAAAAAAGCACTTGGCGCAGTTATTGCGTTTAAGTTATTTTGTTGTTTTTTATTAAAATAGGAAACCATATGAATAAGTGAAAAAGCCCACGCAAGAAAAATTAATGATTCATATAAATTACTTAATGGAAAATGTCCTGAATAAATCCAACGAGTGAATAATAATCCTGTTATACCAAAAAACGTAATTATGATTCCTTTATCTGATGAATCAAAAAATCCTATGATTTCATCTAAATTAACTAAAAAAGTTAAAAAATAAATTGTCAGTACAATTGAAACGACCGAAAAAGATATATGAGTTAATATATGCTCTAAAATTGAAAAAATCATAAAAAATTTGTTAAAAATTAATAAATTAATAAATTAATACTAGGTTTTACCCGGTTTTATAAAAAAAGTCGGGTATTATTTTGATTATAAAACTTATAATATCTCTTTTAGAAGATCTTATGCCGCTACTCGGACTCGAACCGAGATGCTCTAGCACTGCTTCCTAAGAGCAGCGTGTCTACCAATTTCACCATAGCGGCAACTTGTTCAAAACAATATTAACAAGTTTTGATTCAATCGTCGAGATTCAAATTTAAATAAAGAAGCCCATTGATTCAAATTTCCAATTGATTAAATCAATTAAAACTTTTTGAAATAGGTATTCGGGTTTTAATTCAATTAAGATCTTTTTTTTATCTGAGTTATTTAAAATTATTTAAATTCACCTTTTGTCCTTTATATTTTTTCTAGAATACAATGAAAAATATAACTAAATTCAACTTTAACCCAAAGACAAAATTCGAAATGCTCTTTATCATTTTTTTTCATTTATATGATAACAAAATGCTTTTTCGAAAAATAAAAATTTCTTCAAAACCTTTAGACATTTTAAATAAAATTAGATTTTCCTAATTGCTCGAGAGAAATCAAAAAATTCTCAAAATATTTTTTATGTATCTTTTTATATTGTACAAACATAAGATTTTTGGATCACTTAAAGTAATTAATTTAAAGATCTTTTATTTCCTCATTAAGAGGAAATAAAAGATCTTTTTTTTTATTGTATCAAGATAGTGGTGGGGAAAATACGAATCCCCCTTCTAAAAAAAATGTGAACCTTTTTTTTTTCTTTTGGTTCCTTTTTTTTTTTTATATGTATTTTCAAAAATTGTTTTTTTTTTAGTTAGGCTAATTCTAATTATTATAGTTTTTTTATTTATTTTGCTGTACAAAAAAACTTTTTGAATTACCTGTAGAAAGTGATTTCCCTAACGAAAAAGCTTTCAACGCTGTCCAATATCCCTTCCTTTTCCAAATTTTTTTACGAATACGCTTTTTAGAGATAGAAGTACGTTTTTTTGGAACTGCCATTCAAAAATGAAAAAAAAATTTTCAGTGGTATAATTGGATGTCAAAGACATTTATTATTCTATTCTTTCGTACTCCATATCGAGTTATTTTTTTTTTATTATATATTATATTATTTTCAAAACAAAAAAAGACATTCAAAAGTTTCAAATCCAACTGTTTTTTTTTTACTTTTTTTTTAACGTTTGAAATCCGTACGAGAAAACTCATTTAAGTAATCTATACTGATATATTATATTATCAAAAAATATATTATATTATCAAAAAAATTATAAGATTTCTTCACATCATATGTAAAAAAAAAAGCTCGCTTAGTGTACTGGAAGACAATCACTAAATTCCACGATGCAAATCCATTCCTTAACAATCCTAAAAAATCAAACTCAAATAACTTTGTTTTAGGTAAAGTTTTTTTTATATAATTAATATTAAGTATTTTTTATCGTGTAAATCTTTGTTCTATTCTTAATATATGTATATAAATTATTGTAATACGGAATTAGAATTCACTTTTTCTGTATCTGCATAAAATAACAATAAAATTTTATTTATTTATATTTATTTAGTAGTAATAAAAAAAAAGACAAATAATTTTTTTTACAGTAACATAGTAATATTTTTAATCACTTCTAATTTTTT